GTCGAATAAAAGAAAAGAATTTGAATAGAATTAATTAATCGAATTAAAGATATAAATTTTTATATACCATAAAAAAGCTATAGCTATAGTCTAAGTGTCTCTTATTTAAACCTGAACCATTTAACTTTCTTGACATAGATAAAAATCTAACAAACATATGGAAATAAATTGTGTCCATGCGTCCAATAGGATTTGAACCTATACCAAAGGTTTAGAAGACCTCTGTCCTATCCATTAGACAATGGACGCCTTTCATTCCAATTTTTTTGCTCATTTTGACTTTGAATTGAATTTATGCGAGATAATTTTTAGAATTGCCTATTTAATTCAATGTATTAAATTCAATGATGGATTAATTCTTCAAAAATTATTTTATTTTAAATTTATGATTAAAAATTAAAATGAAATATAGAATAAATATAAGAATAGAAAAGAATAAGAATGTAATTCGTTTTAGTAATAAAATATAGGATCTTAGTTTTTTTTATATTGAATTTTAATGGAATTTTATTACAAATAATAAGTAAATTCTTCTTTTTTTGCTTTATTCTATCTGTTTTTATTCTATTCGATCCAAATGGATCCTATATCGACTCCGTTTATAGAGTCTATAATAATATAGAGAGCGGGTAGCGGGAATCGAACCCGCATCGTTAGCTTGGAAGGCTAGGGGTTATAGTCGGCGTTGATTCATCTTAACGTCTCTAATTCAAAACCAAACATGAAACTTTTGTTTCATTCGGCTCCTTTATGGGCTATCGAGAAATTCTCGTATATAAGACGTGAAAAAAAAAAAAAAAGAATCAACTTGTTATTAATAACAATTTAAGAGAAAATACAAAGGAAATTGAACTTCTTTAACTTGGACCCATAATATCTATGTCAGCTTTCTCTCTTACTGCATTCAAAAGAATGTGCTTTCTAGATGATCCCTCTAGAAGAGGGGAATTTGAACAATTTTTCTAGTTACTTCGTTCTCTATTTCTCTTTGAAAGAATCCTTAGGAAAAGTCTTTTGTTTCCGCCGGGCTAATAATACTCAAAAAAAATGGATGTCTTTAGTAAACCAAAGTCACCTTTTAATAGCTATTTCGCTTCAATCTTTTCTCGACAAAAAAAAATCGAAGATTTAGTTACGATTAGAAAGAAACTTTTCTATGTTTATCCATGGATCCTTTACTCATACTCATTCAATTGAATATATTCATCCAATTAAAAAATTATGTTTCGTAATTTCATAATCCAATTTATGTTTATGAAGTTATAGTTGATTCTTGGATACAAATCACGAGAATGTATATTCTTCTTCGAATCTTTTATTGAAAGTATTGAAAGGGGAAGGATTAAATCCTTTTAAGAAATAAAGTTTTTGATCGGAATATGAATCCAACCAAGGGACCCCTTAACTATTAAGGGGATTACTAGAACGAATCACACTTTTACCACTAAACTATACCCGCTATGATGCCATTATCTTATAGAAAGGGTCTTTTGTCGAGCAAAGTAAGTGGTCGTAATCAATATAGGATTAAAAACGAATCATGAAAATGAGAGTATTGATATTTTTTTTTGTCAGTACACATAATGAGCTTAGGAAAAGAAGACTCATTTAAATAACTCAAAAAACTAAAAAAGTACTTTCTTTTTCGAGAGGGGTTTTTGTTGACTGATGCTGCTGGCCAAAACAAATGAATTTATAACATAAGAATGTATTGTTCAAGAAACCACAGTCCTTTTAGCTTTTTTTGTGTCCAGTAAAAAGTAAAAAAAAGAAAATAAGAAACGAGACTATGATTCTATATCTTGGAAATAGTCCTCTTTCTGATTTTTATTTCTTCTTTCAATAACAAAAAAGGCCCGACTAGGTACCGACCGGGGCCAGGCCGTCGAAATCAGAGGAGGGATTTCATACGAAAAGCTATTTAAAGCTATTTATTGTTCTTTTTTTTTTTTTATTAGTATATATTGTATTTTTTGTCTAGTCTATATACAAAAAATAGGGTCTATATAATATATCTAGATAGATTGTATATTGAGTCTGTATTGATTGGAATATTGGGTTGTAGATCTCTTTTTTGAGCACTTACTTTATCTAACTTTTATCGGCAATTCCATTTAGATAAAAGTTAGATATTTGATAAAACTTTCTTACATATTTTTAGATTTTATATCTATAATATAACTATTTTTTATAGTTAATATTAATTATTGAATTTTCGTTTAGTAATTAGTTTGATTAATTCTTTATTAATTCGATACGGAAATTAATTCAATTAATTGTAATTCGGAAAGATGGCTGAGTGGACTAAAGCGTCGGATTGCTAATTCGTTGTACGAGTTCTTCGTACCGAGGGTTCGAATCCCTCTCTTTCCGTTTCTGTTACGTTGATAACTTGGTCTTGATATTTTAATTCTCTTTAGAATTTGTCAAACCCTCTTGGTTTTTGTTTTTTATTTTTTCATATATATATTATTAAGTATTATAATTTTTCTTTTCATTTTCAGAGTTAAGGGTGTGAAATAGATAAAATCCTAAGAACATTTCAAAATAAAGCAAAAAAGCCATTTTTTTATTCTTCGCGTCCGGGATTTCGTCCGGGATCATTAGATAGGAATCCGAAGATGAAGAGTGAAACAAAGAATATGACTACCGTGTAAACAAAAAGTTTGAGAGTAAGCATTACACAATCTCCAAGATTCTTTTTTTTTTTTGTTTGTTTGGGAAAAAGAGAATAGATTCTCTATTTTTAGAACACATATTCTATTTTGACACCAAGAAATCAAGTGCTTTATAGAAATAGAAAAAAGATTCCATTTCAGAAATGCATTTGTAAAATTGGGTCGAGTCCTTCATTATCAATTTATTTCATACCAACAATTAGATATTATGGGGGACTCTAAGTAGAATATTCTATTCTAGTATATATGATAAAGTATTCTAATAATATATAGACTAATGGAATAAGGTCTTTCAATGGAAAAAAGTGCAGAATGCGGAAATCTGTGGATACAGATTTATCGTGGCTATACAGGAATCTCGATCGTTGACTTGAGGATTCATACTGTTACGACTTATCTGATCTTATCAATTGTTAGAATTTTTTTTTCGTGACTAAATCATGAATTTTGGAAGGTTAGAACAGTATTTAAGATCTTATCGAAAACTGACAGCAGCTTGCCAAACAAAGGCTAAGAGAAGAAAGAGCACAGGGATGACTGGCATAACATCTACGATTGGCTTCAAAAAAGCGTAGGCCTCAGGCAATTTAGCGAAGAGAAAACTGCTTGAATGAAGGCTAGAATTAAAACAGATCCAGATCAAACTAAAGATATTAAGCATAACAAATTTTTTTGTCTTAAAAATAGAAAGATAATTGTATCTTTTTTTTTATTGAGTTTTGAATATCTTATTCATTTTAAAATGAATAAGATATTAAACATTTTAAATTTTAAAGTAGGGTAGACCAATAAAAAAACCTTCATTCAATTCGCAAATAAAAAAAAGAAAGAATAGAAGAAATCGTACTTTCATCCAATATCTTAATTGAATTATATATTATGATCAAGAAATTAAGTTTAATTCTATATCTACATGTATCAAAATCTTATGAACAATCTAGTTCAGAGATCTTTTGACTGGAATTGACGAACAACCAATACTAATATTAGTGTTTATTTAGTCACGAATAGAAATAGAATATGGGGCGTGGCCAAGTGGTAAGGCAACGGGTTTTGGTCCCGCTATTCGGAGGTTCGAATCCTTCCGTCCCAGAGCATACCCATTATTTCTATGAGAATAGGTATTCTCGGTATATAGAATCTTTATTTTCAGTATATGAGAATAAAAAAGGATTGTCTTTTTGAACAACTTTCTGTTTAATTTAAGATTCTAATCCATTTTATCTTTAAAATTCTAATAGATGCGATTCTTCTTCATTTTTGAATTATTTAAAGTGATTCTTCTTTGAATCATATTTTGCATAAATTGGATTGAGTTCAAATCAAATAGATATTGATGCAATTGAATCTATTTTTGAGCCGAGAAAGATGAGAACATAGATAAAAGTCTTTTTGAAGTCATAAAAAAGCCGGATGCGCTTTTCATCCCATGCCCATCTCCTTGATAATTAATATTTCTGTTCGTTTTTTATAAAAAAAAGCTTACGCCCACATCTATTTGTGTTTTCAATCATGCACTCTAAATCGAAATCTTAAAGTGCCCCCGATTCCCGATCCATTAAATGATAATGATGCAGTCCCCTTATAAACTCTTTTTGGATTTCTGAATTGAATTATAATACTAAGAGTACTAATTGAACTCAATCAAGGTGATTAAGCAAGAGGATTAAGTCGATTAATTTACTAAGGTAGGGTAAAAAATAGGAAGAATGGCTTAATCTGGACTTCTTTTGCTTTGTTTTGTACCTATACAAGAAAGAGAATCTAGCATCCAGTAAAATAGTATGCTTTTTCTTTGCCTTATTCTTTGATTTAGAACCCCCTATCCCCATATACTTACTCGTAGAAGTAGATAGCGATCAATCGGAAATGGAAAAGCTCTATTTCAATCCTCTTATCTCTTTTCATCTAATTACTAATATAATTACATATGTAAACAAAAAAGAATTCATATATATTATAGATATAGAAGTCAAAAATCTGGATTACTCAAAAAAATGGATTGGATATAGATAGTATCATCTTAACCAACAACTATTCATGATTCCATAAGGGAATTAATTACATATTAAAATGAATGAAAACTAAAGGAGGAATATGCTCAAACTTCGCTTGAGACGGTGTGGTCGAAAGCAACGAACTTTTTATCGAATCGTTGCAATTGATGTTCGATCGCGAAGAGAAGGAAAACCTCTTCGAAAGGTTGGTTTTTATGATCCACTAAAAAATAAGACCTATTTAAATTTTCCTGACATTCTATATTTCCTTGAAAAGGGTGCTCAACCTACAGAAACTGTTCAGGACATTTCAAAGAAATCGGGGTTTTTACGCAATTCTGCCTTAATCAAAGCAACTTCAATCAATGCAATACAAAAAAAGGGGGTTGGATGATTTATATATAACTTGGTCTACCCTTGTTTCATTTAACACAAGTCCAACAAACACAAGTCTTAGGCTTGTGTTTGTTAATTATATATCTTAATTCTCTAATCTTATCTATATTTTATTATTATTTAAATTTGATTTCAAAAATTTTCTTTATTTTATTAATTATTAAGAATTTATAATTTTTTTTTTGCTTTCTTCATTGTATTCTGTTCAAGTGTATTCTTTTTCAACATTCACACTCATATTGACAGCAGGGTATCAAACAAATATAATTCATTGTGTGTGGGTAAATGGATCTTTCTACCTTCTATAGGTATAGGTTTTTGTACTTTATTCAATAGGTAACATACGTGACAAGAAATGACCTATCAATTTATATTTTATACATATTGTTATTTAAGAATTTCGTGTATTTGCATCTGAGCCATTCATTTTTATGTTCAGAATCAATTCGAAATTTTTATATTTCATTTTCTTGCTAGTTTAATATTTGGATTGTGCCATGCAATTCAATTTATTTTTGTATTTTTATTGGGATTCCGATTGTATCTACACATCCTGATTATTTTTATGTTTTTTGAGGAGGGGGGGTTGCTAACTCAACGGTAGAGTACTCGGCTTTTAAGTGCGACTAGCAGCTTTTACACATTTATATGAAAAAATGGATTCGTCCACACTATCTGTAGAGTTGGGAAGAGCGCGACTGATCCAAAAAGGAATGAATGGAAAAAAGAGCATGTCGTATCAATGAAGAAGTCCATGAATTTTTTTCTTATCGGCTTGGTCAAAACTTTTTCTTGAATTCTTGGCGCAGAACAAAATGCATTCAAAGGTTGGTCAAGTGAATAAATGGATAGAGCACTATGGCTCCAATTATAGGTATAGGGAAAAAAAAGCAACGAGCTTGTGTTCTTAATTGGATCTTAATTGAAACGATTTCCCACTCTAATTAGACGTTAAAAATACATTAGTGCCTGATGTGGGAAAGGTTTTTTCCCTGAGTGGATTATCCTTTTTTTTATGAGTCCTAACTATTAGCTATTCACCATTAGTGGGTAGAGATGAAGGTGTATAAGAAGCAGTATATTGATAAAGAGATTGGTTCCAAAATCAAAAGAGCGATTGGCTTGACAAAATAAAGGATTTTTAGTCATCTTCTTAGCCTTTAATCAACCTAAACTAATTAGATGGAAAAGGAGAGGATAGAGAGTCCGTTGATGAGTTTATCTCTTGCCATGGTATTTAGTCTTTTCTTACTATAAATACTATTGCTTTGACTGTATCGCACTATGTATCATTTGATAATCTCAAAAACCCTACCTTTTACCTTCGGTTCAAATTGAATTTCAAATGGAAAAATTCCAAAGATATTTAGAACTAGATCCATCTAGGCAGCATGACTTCCTATACCCACTTATCTTTCGGGAGTATAGTTATGTGCTTTCCCATGATTATGGTTTAAATAGATCTATTTTGTTGCAAAATGTCAGTTATGAAAATAAATCTAGTTTACTAATTGTAAAACGTTTAATTACTCGAATGGATCAACAAAATCATTTGATTATTTCCACTAATTATTCTAACCAAAATCTATTTTTTAAATGCAACAAGAATTTATATTATCAAATGATATCAGAGGGTTTCTCAGTCATTGTGGAAATTCCATTTTCCCTACAATTCGCATCTTCTTTAGAAAGGTCAGAAATAGTAAAATCTCATAATTTACGATCAATTCATTCAATATTTCCTTTTTTAGAGGACAAATTTTCACATTTAAATTATGTATTAGATGTACTAATACCCTATCCGATCCATCTGGAAATCCTGGTTCAAATCGTTCGATGCTGGGTGAAAGATGTTTCTTCTTTGCATTTATTACGATTTGTTCTCCATGAGTATTGGAATTGGAATAGTCTTCTTACTCCAAAGAAATCCATTTCTATTTTTTCACAAAGTAATCCAAGATTTTTCTTGTTCCTATATAATTCTTATGTATCGGAATACGAATCTATCTTTCTTTTTCTACGTAAACAAGATTCTCATTTACGGTCAACATCCTCTCGGGTCCTTCTTGAGCGAATCCATTTCTATGGAAAAATAGAACATCTTGCAGAAGTCTTTCCTAATTATTTTCAGGTTATCCTTTGGTTGTTGAAGGATCCTTGCACACATTATGTTAGATATCAAGGAAAATTCATTCTGGCTTCAAAAGATATGCCATTTCTGATGAATAAATGGAAATTTTATCTTGTTAATTTATGTCAATGTCATTTTTTTGCGGGGTCTCAACCGGAAAGGATCTATATAAACCAATTATCCAAGCATTCTCTCGACTTTTTAGGCTATCTTTCAAGTGTGCGACTAAATAATTCAGTGGTACGGAGTAAAATGGTGGACAATGCATTTCTAATAGATAACGCTATGAAGAAACTCG